TTCTTTTATTCTCTGCCTATATTATATCCCTATCTGATAGAGATAGATATCCTTATAGGTTACTGAACCCCTCTCAGCCTCAGATAGCCTCGTTGCAACGAACGAAAGAATGAAAGCCAAATCGAATCAAAGATCTCTTTAGAATGGATTCTCTCTTGAACGGTGATTAATAACATGGATAAGCTTATACTAACCCGTCAATCTCCTGTATATTCGATCTTTTGAATCGTATTCTAGTGAAAACAGAATAAGGATCTTATTAGCATAGCAAATCTAGCCATTGAATTGAATAGCAATATCTATTTGCTTCTAGTAAGGTTAAAGGCGAAACAGAATCTCCTCGTTTCTTCACTTATCCCTTACCTTATTAATTAAGGATACGTCATTAGTCAATCGATTGAGAAAATACGGAGAGAAGAAGAAGGAATAGAAACAAAGAGTAGAAGGAGGTTGATAAGAAGCAAATCGAGTATGGGGATTCTTTTCTAGATCCTTTTGGGAAACAATTGAAGAGAGAGGAAAAAGGCTTGTCCTTCTATGCTGAATAGAGATTCTTAATAGAGACCGAATGGCGAGGAGCCGTATGAGGTGAGAATCTCATGTACGGTTCTGTAGAGTGACATTGAAACCAACTCATCCGTCAACTATTCCACAACTACACCAAAAAAACCTAACTCTGCCCTACGTAAAGTCGCCAGAGTTCGATTAACTTCCAAGTTCGAGGTAACAGCTTATATACCAGGTATTGGCCATAATTTGCAAGAACATTCTGTTGTCCTTGTAAGGGGCGGAAGGGTTAAAGACTTACCTGGTGTAAGATATCATATTGTTAGAGGAACTTTAGATGCTGTAGGCGTAAAGGATCGTAAAAAAGGGCGTTCTAGTGCGTTGTAGAGCATTGTCGTAACTTGTATCATCGCAATGATTCCGTATCAATTCTTCTGATATGTTAAATGGATAGCTGACCCGATAGTATAATGAGATTATTGACAGGGGACCGAAGCCTGCTATTACAGAGATTGATTAGAATCTATCTATTCGTAAAAAACGACTTGATATCTAAGGTATTACAGATTCCATTCTAACATCCTAATAGGTTGAGTCTCACCTGAACTCCTTTCTATTAATAAGATCTTCGGATGTCTCCTCTCTCTTAGAACGGGTTCGGACTAGAATTCTGAAGATTAAGGGAAGATTTTGCATCTAGTAATTGGATCAATAAACCTACGGATATTCTTAGTACGATGAATGAAATACAAGATTCTTTCTCTTCTACTCATAGGAGAATGGAGGGGAAACGGATACTCAATGCATAACGAGTAAATATGATTCACCGAAGCAATCCAAAATACCTTCATCTCTCTATTGAATCATATGGAAAGCTGTATTCGATGAAAGTCGTACGTACAGTTTGGAGGGAGATCCTCGACTAACCGGCGGATCCACCCTACAATATGGAGTGAAGAAGCCAAAATAAGATGAGAAGATACAGTTGCTTGGGGTAGGATTGAGATCTGACACGCCTGCAAACCCATTTCACATCGGAGCAATAGAGTGAACAAAAAGAGAAATATAGAATCGGATCCAATTTATCGCAATTGATTAGTGAATATGTTGGTTGATCGTATCCTTAAGGATGGCAAGAAATCACTAGCTTATCAGATTCTCTATCAGGCTATGAAGCGCATCAAGGAAAAGACAAATAGGAATCCACTGTCTGTTCTACGACAAGCAATACGTAGGGTAACTCCCGATATAGTAACAGAATCCAAACGTGTAGGCGGCTCGACTTATCGGGTTCCCGTTGAGGTAGTACCTGCAGAAGGAAAAGCTTTGGCTATCCGATGGTTATTAGCCGCGTGTAGAAAACGCTCAAGTCGAAGTATGGCTCTAAGATCAAGTGATGAATTAATGGATGCTGCCAGAAATTATGGTAGTGCCGTACGGAAGAGAGAGGAGACTCACAAGATGGCGGAAGCTAACAAGGCTTTTGCTCATTTCCGTTAGTCTCAGGTTTGTCTCAATCCACAAAGAAGAGGTTGTGGATTGAAACCCTCAACCTTATCTTATAGAGCGCAGGGTATTATCAAAATACGCGAGGAACATATGGACAAGCAGGAATCACACAATGAAGAAAGAGAAGTATCTAAGGCATAACAATGAAGAATCTAGAATAGTAATATGACCCAGTTCTAAGATATCTTAGAGAGAAACAGTGTATCTATCTTGTCTCTTTTCCCATTCATTGACCTGAATATTTCTCTAAAGATTACTCATTGCGTTGGTTGAACAAGAATATTGAGATGCTATGGTTTTCGAGATATAGAACAATTCAAATAATTAGTGGACTTATCGACTAAATACGAAATACGAGAAGAATTACTCTATTTCCAACTATCAGATTTATACTATGAAAAATATGGATTCTTTTCTCTTCTATGGTAATTCATCGATTCTTCCTGAATGTAGTTTGATTATCAGCCTAATAATAATCGTTATTATCGATTCAGTATCTAAAGGAAAAGATACACTTCTGCTTCACCGAATATCATTAACATCCTTAGTCACTAGCATAATACTCTTATTGGGTCAATGGGAAACAGGATCTGTTCCGATTGCCTACGCCAGTCTCCAGATCAACACCTTTAACAATATCTTCAGACTGCTCCTCTTGATCTGTTCATTATTATCCGTCTTACTATCATTCGATTACATACGATGTACAAAAACAGCTTTAACAGAATTCTCATTATTCATATTAACTGCAGGTTTAGGGGGGATGTTTCTATGTTGTGCAAATGATTTGGTAACTATTTTCGTAGCCTTAGAGTGTTTAAGCTTGTCTTCTTATCTATTATCTGGATACATGAAGAAGGATATAAGATCTAATGAAGCGACGATGAAATTCTTATTAATCGGTGGAGCAAGTTCGTCCATTTTAGTCTATGGTTTCTCTTTATTATACGGATTATCCGGTGGAGAGACTCAACTCTATAAGATAGTCGATGGACTTCTATCTACTGGAATGTATAATTCTATTGGAATCTATATTTCTATCACGTTTATTGTGGTAGGGATGGGTTTTAAGCTCTCGTTAGTTCCATTTCATCAATGGACTCCTGATGTCTATGAAGGAGTGTGATTCGTTCGAGGAAGAAAATCGACTCATCCTGGATTCTCTTGGAAGAATTGATTGGCTTCTGTATAATATCCTACAGACATGTGAAGAGGATATGAACCTCTCCAAATCACTATTTGTATGAATGACTAACTCTTACCAAAAACCCCATAAATCTGTGAGAAACACTTAGACTTGAATTGTTTCACATAGATATAAATAAGGTAGAACAGAGTGAGAAAGGAGAGAAGTACAACCCAATAGAGAACTCTTCTCTATCTCTTGATTTTTCTCATAGTTTCTTTATTAGGGGTAGGTGTCACGAAGAATGAATAGACGATGCAACGGAAAGGATATCTTATCCATCATCTATAGAAGAGGATTCTTTTCTTTCTGGAAATAAATGTCAATTCAACCAGTTTCCATCCTTCAGGGACTGTAGGTATAGTAAAAGAGAGCATTCGTCAAAAGAGATTGCCCCAAGATAATAATATCATGCCTGTTAAGAACGAAGAAAATCATATTCTCTTTCTCCTGTCTAATATATCTCTTATATTCTCCTATCTCCTCTATCTTTTCTTGGTTTTGGGATAAAGAAATGGAGAGATTAGAAGATGGATGGAGACTCTAGATTAATGAGAAAGGATTCCTCGAGAAGCTAACAAACAATTAGTACTCATATTGAATGATTGAAAAAGAGAAGATAGAAGAAGTAGATTTGAGACATACACGAGGAAGGTTCTAAGAGCAATAAGAGAAAGAAATCTCTTATGAACTAGGAGCCGTGTGAAGTAAGAATTTCATGCACGGTTCTGAATGAGCGGTAAGATCGAGAATCTTCTTTCCGACTCTGACTCTCCTACACCAGTTGTTGCTTTTTTCTCTGTGACTTCTAAAGTAGCAGCTCTCGCTTTATTGACACGGATCTTCCGTATTATTTTTTCATATCTATCTGGTGAATGGCATATTGCTCTAGGAATATTAGCTATTCTTAGCATGATATTGGGAAATCTCATTGCTGTTACTCAAATAAGCATGAAACGTATGCTAGCATACTCCTCTATAAGCCAAATCGGATATATTATGATTGGAGTACTTGCTGCAGATCCTGATAATGGCTATGCAAGTATGATAACCTATACGTTTATTTATATATTCATGAATCTTGGAACTTTTGCTTGTATCACTTTATTCAGTTTACGGACTGGAACTGATAATATTAGGGACTATGCAGGATTATACACAAAGGATCCTGTTCTAACATTCTCTCTAGTCCTATGCTTACTATCCCTGGGGGGTATCCCTCCATTAGCAGGTTTCTTCGGGAAGCTCTATCTCTTTTGGCATGGATGGAAAGCTGGTTTGTATTCATTAGTTCTAATAGCGTCATTACAAGTGTCATTTCTATATATTATTATCCAAAGATAATCAAGCTAATGTTCACTGGAAAGAGTGACACATCAACAATTTACGTACAGGATCCATCAGTCTCTTCATATACTTCAATCTCGAAGAGTTCCATTGAAATAACTATGATTGTTTGTGTACTAGCATCAACCTTATTAGGTATAGTAATAGATCCCATTATTGAGATTACACAGAATACCCTATTCTAAACCCATTTTAGAACCCATTTCAAATTGTCACACGGAAGAATGTGCAATAATGGAATCTTTCTGCCAGTGCAAGAAACTCCTGTGAAAGATGCTGCCGATACATCCTTCTTCTTTTTTCTATCGAATAGTCTTTCTCCTTATGTTCTAGAAAGCGGAATATTGAAGAATCCTAGAACGGTCATCTCACTGTCCTTATCATTCGAAGAGATTGGGAATGGAGAGACAAGGACCCTCCCCAATCTCTCCAGGTTGTTCTCAGTCTCGGAAATATCCACCCGACCCTGGCCTGGTATTGTCTCGATCCAAGGGTTCATCAGCATTTGATACTCCTCGAATGGAAGCGGTGGAAGGACTGAATCGAACAAAGAATCGAGGGATCAGGATTAGTAAGAGGCATCTAATAGATTCAAAGAATTCGTCCATTGATCGTAATAGGATTTCTTTGGTTAACTCGGAGATTGGCCTAATCTATTGGCATTGAATCGTTCACCCCCTTCTCTTTGTTTTTGCTCCAACCCTATGGTTCAATCCTCTGCAGTGCAGTATTCCAAGCATCGAATTCTCTTCTAATGAAAAGAGTTAGATATTATTCAGTGATTTTCAACAAATCCTGGATCCGCATCATTAATGGATCTGGTAAACTTTATACTATCCACGAATAATACGCAGGTTCTATATGTTCACTGGTGGGCATGTAGTCAACTTGTAGCTCTTAGAGACAATTGCTTAAGAATCATCCGATAGAGCTCATCCTGTTTATTCATTAGTTAGAGATCATACCATACATGATACTGGATTTTTATCTTCAACATCCTATCTCTAACCTCTTCTATAAGAAGATCCCAGATAAATGGAATCCTTTGTACTCTTTATTCAGAGGTTTTTGAGTATAGCCTTTTAGGCAGTTAGATAGAAACTCTGATTCGATTCTTTCATAGCATGGAAAGGTTGGATCGATCTGGTTTGATTTGCACCTTTATAGAGATTCTGCTACCTCGGATTCAAAGACAATTAGATTGCTACTCCTCGAGTATTGTGATAGACTACAGTCAATCAATCTGCTTCTACCTAGGCCTGAGACTGAAAAGATCTATGTCAACAAAGCTTGACAGGTAGAGAGTGATGGGATATAATACTATCCGAGAAGCAAAGCAACACCAGGGTTTCTTCTCCTATTCTTATTAAATTTTTCTAATACACTCTCTTACAATCAAGAGAAGATATATGTCTTAGATGCTGAATCAATAGGGGAGGATTAGAGGATAGAAGAGAGGGAAGCCTCGAGAGTGAAACGGTAGACACGCTAGATTCAAAATTGGGAAGAGGGAATAGAAGAATCAAAGAGGTTCAAATCCTCTTCGAGGTAACAGGTCTTGCTTGCACCTTTGGTGCTTTCAAACTCTCAATCCTATTATTAAACGGGACAGTAGAAGGATAGGGACTTCGATTGATCGAATCAGATCCTGATTGGATTATTGAGTCACATACTAAGATATCTAACCCGGTGTGCTAATGTGTTGGATGAATTTTTAGAATGTAAAGATTGAAAAAAAAAAGGATGGAATACTCTTCTTTCTATCTGTATCGATTATTGAGGGATTGACGGATTGACTCAGTAAAAGAAGAACAGAAGAAAATATATTCCTTCTACTGAATCAATATGTCAATCAATCTATAAATCTATAAAGCCTAGATTGATGAGATTGATTCCATTGCAGCATCCATGGCTGAACGGTTAAA